GTTTTTATGGGACGAGAAGACCCTATAGAGTTTAACATTTTTCTTACTTGTGTGTATGTTTGTTTTGTTTTATTAAGTGGGAATAGGCTGTTTTGTTGGGGTGATGGGAGGAATAATATTTAACTCCTCTTTGTTTTTGTATATTTATTTATATTTTTTTGATCCATTTATTTTGATTATAAGATTAAATTACCTTAGGGATAACAGCGTTATCCTCCTTGAGAGTTCTTATTGGCGGGGGGGTTTGCGACCTCGATGTTGGATTAAGGTGAATTTTCGGTGCAGGAGCTGAAAGTGATTAGGTCTGTTCGACCTTTAAAATCTTACATGATCTGAGTTCAGACCGGCGTGAGCCAGGTTGGTTTCTATCTATAGAGTTGTTTTATATCTTAGTACGAGAGGACCGGATATTTGGAATAATTTCAGTTGTCATATTGGTTTTTGTTAATGTGGTACTATTTTGGCAGATAAGTGCATTGGATTTAGAATCTATTAATGTAAAGTTTTTATTTTACAAGTAGTATTTATGTTTGATCTTTTTTTCCTTGTTGTTGTTTTTTTGTTGTTAATGGTTTTTGTTATGGTTGGGGTGGCTTTTCTTACTTTGTTGGAGCGTAAGGTTTTAGGCTATGTACATATTCGTAAGGGCCCTAATAAGGTTGGATTTATTGGTATTCTTCAGCCTTTTAGAGATGCTATTAAATTGTTTTCTAGGGAGCAATATTTTCCTATTGTTTCTAATTATTTAATTTATTACTTTTCTCCTGTTTTTGGATTTTTTCTTTCATTGTTGGTTTGGTTGTTGATCCCTTATTTAAGTGGTTTTGTTTCTTTTGAGTTGGGTTTATTATTTTTTTTGGCTTGCACAAGATTGGGGGTATATACTGTTATAATTGCTGGGTGGTCTTCTAATTCTGGTTATTCTTTACTAGGTGGCCTTCGTGCTTTGGCTCAGACTATTTCTTATGAGGTAAGATTGGCTTTTATTTTGCTTTCTTTTGTTGTTTTGGTTTGTAGTTATAATTTAGCTTATTTTTATTTTTTTCAAGTTTATTTGTGGTTAATTTTTCTTTCTTTCCCTCTGTCATTTATTTGATTTATTTCTTGTTTAGCTGAGACTAACCGTACGCCTTTTGATTTTGCTGAAGGTGAATCTGAGCTTGTTTCAGGATTTAATGTTGAGTATGGCAGTGGTGGGTTTGCTTTAATTTTTTTGGCTGAATATGCAAGTATTCTTTTTATGAGATTGTTATTTTGTATTATCTTTTTAGGTAGTGATCTTTATTCTTTCTTTTTTTATGTTAGGCTTGCTTTTATCTCTTTTTTATTTATTTGGGTTCGTGGTACTGTGCCCCGGTTTCGTTATGATAAGTTGATGTATTTGGCTTGGAAAAGATTTTTGCCTCTTTCATTGAATTATCTTTTGTTTTTTATTGGTGTTAAGTGTTTTATTTTTTCTTTGTTATAGTGTATTAATTTAAGTATAATAAGTTAATAGAAGATTCAAACTTCTTTCATAATGTTTTCAAGACATTAGGCTTTGTCCGTAGCTTTTTAACTTTAATCTGTTATTTTGTCTCATATTTTTGTTGTTAGTGGGCTTGCTATGTAGTATATGAAGTATATTGTTGTTAAGATTTGTCCTGTTAGGATATAAGGATCTTCTACTGGTCGTGCTCCAATTCATGTTAGTAGGATTACGGTATTCGTTATTGTTCAGAATATAACTTGGTTGATTGGGTAGAATTGGGTTCCTCGGAACTTAGATTTGTTTGTTGGTATAATGAATAGGATTGCAATTGATATGGCTAGGGCGATTACTCCTCCTAATTTGTTAGGGATTGATCGTAGGATTGCGTATGCAAATAGGAAATATCATTCTGGTTGAATATGGATGGGGGTTACTAGGGGATTTGCTGGTGTGAAGTTGTCTGGATCTCTTAAGATGTATGGTTCTTTTAGGGTTAGTATGGTTAATATTATAAGAGTTAATGCAAACCCTAGTATATCTTTTACTGTAAAATATGGGTGGAATGGAATTTTGTCTGTATTTTTGTTTAACCCTAAGGGGTTATTTGATCCTGTTTGGTGGAGGAATAATAAGTGGATTAACACCATTGCTGCAATCACAAATGGTATTAGGAAATGTAGTGCGAAAAATCGTGTAAGTGTGGCGTTGTCTACTGCGAACCCTCCTCATACTCATTGTACTACTTCCTTTCCTACGTAAGGGATTGCTGATAGGAGGTTTGTAATTACTGTTGCACCTCAAAATGATATTTGTCCTCATGGTAACACATAACCTACAAATGCTGTTGCTATAGTTAAGAATAGGATTGCCACTCCTACGGATCATGTGTGTGTGAAGTTGTATGATCCATAGTATATATTTCGTCCTGTGTGTAAGTAAATGCAAACGAAGAATAGAGATGCTCCGTTTGCATGTAGGGTTCGTAGTAGTCAACCATAGTTTACGTCTCGGCAAATGTGTCTTACTCTTCTGAAGGCGGTGTCGATTCTTGGGCAGAAGTGTATGGCTAGGAATAGCCCGGTTACAATTTGTGCTACTAAGCAGATTCCTAATAGTGATCCAAAGTTTCATCATCCTCTAATTGTTGACGGTGTTGGTAAATCTACTAAGGCATTATTTGCAATTTTAAATAGAGGGTGTTTATTTCGTGTGGGTTTATTCATTATCTTGTGTGTCGTAAAGGTCCCTTGGATACATTGATAATGTTTACGACTACAATTAGTGTTAATAATATGTAGATTACTAGTATTGTTGTTATTATTCCTATTATTTGATTATATATAACGGTTGTTGTTGTTGTGATTTCGTTTTCTATTATTGTGTTGTGTATGTTTATTTCCTTGTTGTTTGTTAGTGTTGGTATTATATATATTAAAATAGGTAGGATAATTGAGGAGGCTATTAATATCTTATTTGATGGTGAGAATATTTCGTTTGATGCTAGTCTTGTTATGTATATAAATAGGACTAGTATCCCTCCAATTATGATTATAAATAGGATATACGAAAATCAAAAGCTTCTGTATATTGTCCCTCTGATTAGGCATACTATGATTGTTTGTATTAGTAGTATTAATCCTATGGCTATAGGGTGCTTTATTTGTGTAAATATTAGTCTTGTTACTGTTCTTATTGATATAAATAGTTTTGTTATGTCAGGGGGTATTTTATTTAAAATATTAGTTTTGGGGATTAATGAAATGGTACTAATACCTTTCCTCTGAAGTTTTAAAAGGTTATCCCTTATTTTTGATTTACAAGACCAATATTTTTATTAAATTATTAAAACATTTAATGCCAATGTGATTGTATTTTTTTATTTCTTATTTTTGTGGTATTTGGGCTTTTTCCTCTAGACGGAAGCATTTGTTAATTACTTTGTTAAGATTGGAGTTTGTTGTGTTGGTCCTTTATTTTTCTATTTATTTTTATTTGTGTAGGTTTAACTATAGTTTATTTTTTGTTGTTTACTTTTTGGTTTTTTCTGTTTGTGAGGGTTCATTAGGTTTATCTATTTTGGTTTCTATAATTCGTAGTCATGGTAATGATTATTTTCAATCTTATAGAGTTCTTCAATGTTAAGGTTTCTTTGTTTTTTGATTTTTTTGACCCCTTTGTGTCTTTTTTCTAGTTTTTGGTGATTGATTTGTTCTATAATGTTTCTTATCTCTTTTATTTATATGTTTTTCTTTCCTTATTTTTTTTGTTGAGGTGGGTTGGGTTATATTTTTGGCTGTGATTTAATTTCTTATGGTCTTGTCCTTCTTAGTTTGTGGATTTGCGTCCTTATGGTTTTGGCCAGAGAGTCTGTTTTTCGTTTGGGATATTTTTCTGGGTTTTTTCTCTTTGTTGTTGTTGTTCTTACCATTTTGTTGTACTGCACATTTAGAAGAATCAGTCTGCTTTCATTTTACATTTTTTTTGAAAGCAGACTGATTCCTACCTTGTTTTTAATTCTGGGTTGAGGGTATCAACCTGAGCGTGTTCAGGCTGGTATTTATTTATTGTTTTATACTTTGTTGGCCTCTCTCCCCCTTCTAGTTGGTATCTTATTTATTTATAATTCTTTGGGTTCTTTGTGTTTATTTCTATTGAGCGGGAGTGGTTACTTGGTCGGGGGTCTATTTTATATTTGTATAGTTTTTGCTTTTTTGGTTAGGATGCCTATATTTATGGTTCACTTATGGCTTCCTAGGGCTCACGTTGAGGCCCCTGTGTCTGGATCTATGATCTTGGCTGGCGTTTTGTTGAAGTTGGGGGGTTATGGTCTTCTTCGCGTTTTTCCTGTGTTGTTTAGGTTTGGGTTTAGGTTTGGTGTTTTTTGGGTTGCTTTGAGTTTGGTCGGGGGTCTTTTTGTTAGATTGTTTTGCATACGACAGACTGATTTGAAGTCATTAATCGCTTACTCTTCTGTAGCTCACATGAGCATAGTTATTGGTGGTATTATAACTCTGAATTATTGAGGGGTTTGTAGATCTTTTGCTTTAATGGTAGCTCATGGTTTATGTTCTTCCGGTCTTTTTTGTCTTTCTAATATTTCTTATGAGCGTTTTGGTAGACGAAGCCTTTTAATTAATAGGGGCTTGATTAACTTGATGCCTAGAATGGCTATGTGGTGATTTTTGTTGAGATCTTGTAATATGGCGGCTCCCCCCTCTTTGAATCTTTTAGGAGAAATTGGTTTGTTGAGTAGTTTGGTTTCTTGATCATGGTGTCTTATGTTTGTTTTGATTTTTTTATCTTTTTTTAGTGCTGCTTATACACTTTATTTATATTCTTATAGTCAGCACGGGTCTATCTATTCAGGCACTTATTCTTGTTCTTTAGGGTATGCTCGTGAATTTTTGTTGTTGTTTTTACATTGGTTTCCGTTAAATTTGATTATTTTGAAGGTGGATGTCACCATTTTTTGGGTTTAATATCTAAATAGTTTAAGAGGAAAATGTTGGTTTGTGGTGCCGATGATATATTTGTATATTTTAGATTTATGTTTATGTCTATTTGTTTTGTTAGATTTATTTTTTTATTCCTTTTAGGTTGGGTTTGTTGTGTCTTAGGTTCGTATTTTATTATAAATGATTTAGTTTATTTTATTGATTGAAATATTGTTACGTTAAATGGTAGATCTATCATTATAACTTTTTTGTTTGATTGAATATCTTTATTGTTTATGGGGTTTGTGTTTATTATTTCTTCCTTAGTTATTCTTTATAGAGACGATTATATGCTTGGTGATTTGAATATTATTCGTTTTATTTTGTTGGTTTTGATGTTTGTCGTTTCTATGATGTTTTTGATTATTAGTCCTAACGTGATTAGTATTCTTTTAGGTTGGGATGGTTTGGGTTTGGTTTCTTATTTGTTAGTAATTTATTATCAGAATGTGAGGTCTTATGGGGCTGGGATGTTAACTGTTTTGTCTAATCGGGTCGGTGATGTTGCTTTGTTAATGGCTATTGCTTGAATAATTAATTTTGGTAGCTGGAGTTTTATTTATTATTTGGAGTTTTTATCAAGTTCTTTTGAAATGGAGTTGATTTCTTTTCTTGTTGTTTTGGCTGCTATAACTAGGAGCGCTCAAATTCCTTTTTCTTCTTGGTTGCCTGCGGCTATAGCTGCTCCCACTCCTGTATCTGCTTTAGTACATTCCTCTACTTTGGTTACTGCGGGGGTTTATCTTCTTGTTCGTTTTAGTCCTTCTTTTGGTTATTGGTTGAATATTTTTTTGTTGTTGATTTCGGGGTTGACTATGTTTATGGCGGGTCTTGGGGCTAATTTTGAGTTTGATTTGAGGAGGATCATTGCTTTGTCTACTCTTAGCCAGTTAGGTCTTATGATTATAACAATTTCTATTGGTCTTTCTGGTTTGGCTTTTTTCCACTTGTTGACTCATGCCTTGTTTAAGGCCTTACTGTTTATGTGTGCTGGGGGTATTATTCATTCTATAGGCGATTCTCAGGATATTCGTTTTATGGGTGGGCTATCTGTTTATATGCCTTTTACTTCTTCTAGTTTAATAGTTTCTAATTTTGCCCTTTGTGGTATGCCTTTTTTGGCTGGGTTTTACTCCAAGGATTTTATTTTGGAGATGTTTTCTATGAGATATGTAAATGTATTTGGTTTTTTTTTATTATTTGTGTCTACGGGTTTGACAGTTTGTTACTCTTTTCGTTTATTTTATTTTGTTTTGTGTGGTGATTTTAATTTCGTTCCTTCTTATTCTGTGGTTGAGACTAATTATAATATAATAGTTGGTATAATTGGTTTGTTGATTATGTCTATTTTTGGCGGAGGGTCTCTTATGTGATTAATTTGTCCTACTCCTTCTGTGATTTGTTTACCTTATTATTTGAAGTTTCTTACTTTATTTGTGTTGTTTTTGGGGGGTTGATTGGGTTATGAGATTGCTGGATTTGTTTTTGGTGATAGGTTATTTTCTATGTATTTATATGATATTTCCTCGTTCTCTGGTTCAATGTGGTTTATACCTTTTTTTTCTACTTACGGCGTTTCTTTTAGCCCTTTAGATGTTGGATATAGGGCTACCAGGGTTTTTGATTCTGGTTGGATAGAATTTTTTGGTGGTCAGGGCTTATATTATGTTCTTTTTGGTTTGGGCAAGGTTAATCAGTGATTTCAATATAATAATTTAAAGGTGTTTTTAGGGTTTTTTGTTATATGAGTTATTATTTTATTATTTGTTCTTATTATTTACTTGAATAGCTTATTTTAGAGCGCGACACTGAAGATGTCGATGAGGTATTTATTGCCTTTGAGTGTTTATTTATAAAAGTACTTCTTTGTCTTTACAGTGAAAGTGTAATGTTTATTCTAAACTATATAAATGTAGAAGTGTAAACGGATTTTAACCGCTATAGTGATAAGTTAGCAGCATTCACTTTTTCTGTCACTTCCTTAACAGGAATTGTTTATTCAATTTTATTATTAACAATAATATACCTCTTTTTGGTTTCAGTTAAAGTGAGTCTAAAGCGGGGATAAGTATATTATCTAAGATCAGGTCGAAACTGATTGCAATATTTGCTTCTCGCTTGTACTGTGTTTGGGCGTGAGACTAACTACTTGGGTAGTACTTTTTGAATGCAACTCAAATGTTATTATTAACTATAGCCCCTAGTTTCTTCATTCGAGGGATCCTTGATTTCATTCGTGGTATAGACCAATAATGAGGATTAAGAGGAATACTGATCTGACTATTATTCACGATTTTATGTTTGATGTTAATATAGTAATTGGTATTGGTAGTAGTAGGGCAATTTCTACATCAAAGATTATGAAAATTACTGCAATTAGGAAGAATCGTGATGAGAAAGGTAGTCGTGCAGAGTTTTTTGGGTCAAATCCGCATTCGAATGGCGATCTTTTTTCTCGGTCTTCATTCATTTTTTTTGAGATTAGGGTTGCTAGTACCATAATTGTTGCTGATAGGATGAGGGTTATTGTTGCTGCTGTTGTAACTGTTATTATTATTTATCTTGTTTTCACAAATTTCTTGATTGGAAGTCAAGTATACTTTTCTTGTATTAGATAAATATTATTTTATCTTCCTCATCAGTAGATTGAAATATATAGGAATAATCAAACTACGTCTACAAAGTGTCAGTATCATGCTGCTGCTTCAAATCCAAAGTGGTGGTTTGATGAGAAGTGTAATGTTGTGTGTCGTAGTAGACATGTAGTTAAAAATGTTGTTCCGATAATTACGTGTAGTCCGTGGAACCCTGTTGCTACAAAAAATGTTGATCCGTATGCTGAGTCTGCGATTGTAAAAGGTGCTTCAAGATATTCATATGCTTGTAGTGCAGTGAAGTATAACCCCAATAGAACGGTGAAGAATAGCCCTTGGGTTGCTTGAGTGGCATTATTTTCTAGTAATCCATGGTGTGCCCATGTCACAGTTACTCCTGATGCCAGTAGAATTGCTGTATTTAGTAGAGGGATTTGTAAGGGGTTAAATGGTTGAATTCCTGTTGGTGGTCAAGTTGATCCTAGTTCAATTGTTGGTGATAGTCTTGAGTGGAAGAATGCCCAAAAGAATGATACGAAGAATAGGACTTCTGAAACAATAAATAGAATTATTCCTCATCGTAATCCTGTTGTTACTATTTTTGTATGCAGACCTTGGTATGTTCCTTCTCGGGTTACATCCCGTCATCATTGAATTATAGTTAAGATAGTAATGATTGCTCCAATTCCTAGTAGTCTATCGTCATATTGGTGAAATCATTTGATTAATCCTATTAGAGTTACTATTGCTCCAATAGCTCCGGTAAGGGGTCAGGGTCTTTTATTTACTATGTGGAATGGGTGGTTTTCGTGTATTGACATTAGTTGACTTCTCTAGAATATAATGTTCTTAAGATTGCAAACACGTATGATTGGATGATTGCCACCGCTGCTTCTAAGATTAGTAGGAGGATTTGTGCAATAATTAGTACGGTTAGTAGGGTATGTCTTATGGATGGTCCGTTGTTTCCCAGTAAGGTTAGTAGTAAGTGGCCTGCAATTATGTTTGCAGTTAATCGTACTGCTAGGGTTCCTGGTCGAATTAGGTTGCTAATTGTTTCGATGACTACTATGAATGGTATTAGTATAGTTGGTGTACCTTGTGGGACTAAATGTTCAAATATGTGGTTAGTATTTTTGATTCATCCGAATAATATAAATCTTATTCATATTGGTAGGGCTAGAGTTAATGTAAGCGTTAGATGTCTTGTTCTGGTAAAAATGTATGGGAATAATCCTAGGAAATTGTTCGTTAGGATTATTAGAAATAGAGATGTTAGGATGAATGAATTTCCTTTGTTTTCATTTCCTTTTCTTAGGATTGTTTTTATTTCCTGATGTAGTTTATTTATTAATAAGCTAATTATTATGCTGTTTCGTGATGGTACTAATCAAATTCTTGTTGGGATTAGTAAAAGTCCAATGGTTGTTCTTGTTCAGTTTAATGGTAAACTATAGATTTCTGTTGTTGGGTCAAAAATTGAGAATAGGTTACTTATCATTTTCAGTTTGTTTTGTGGATGCTAATAGATTCCTTTGTTTTTCTTTGCTTGTTTGGCAATTGGGCGAAGTAGTTTATAATGTTGAATATTAGGAATGTTATTATGAATGTAATATATAGTAATGTTCACTCTATAGGTATTATTTGAGGCATAAAAGGATATCTTTATGATTATTTCAGTTTGACATTCTGATGTTATGTAATTAACTAATCCTTTATCATCAGAGATATTTGCTAGGATATCATGAACTGGTTTAAGAGACCATTACTTGCTTTCAGTCATCTGATGATTCTCTTATCTTTGATACTCAGTTAATAAATTGGTTTGTTGATACACTTTCAATTACGATTGGTATGAATCTATGATTTGCTCCGCAGATTTCTGAACATTGCCCATATAGAAGGCCTGGTCGATTAATTGAGAATCTCACTTGGTTGAGTCGTCCTGGTGTGGCGTCTGTTTTTACGCCTAGTCCAGGAACAGTTCATGAGTGCAGTACATCTGCTGCTGTTACGATTATTCGGATAGGTGAGTTCATTGGCAATACCACTCGATTATCTGTATCTAACAGTCGGAATGTATCAATTGGTTGGTCCTCCTGTTGTACTATATACGAGTCAAACTCGAGCTTTGTGAAGTCTGAATATTCATAGCTTCAGTATCATTGGTGTCCCACAGTTTTTAATGTTATTACTGGGTTGTGGATCTCGTCTATTAGATATAGTAGTCGTAGGGATGGGATTGCAATGAATACAAGAATAATTGCAGGCGCGATTGTTCATAGGGTTTCGATTATTTGTCCTTCTAAAATAAATCGTCTGGTTTGTTTATTTTGGATGATTCTGATTATTGTGTAGAATACTGCTGTAATAATTATTAATATAATTATTAGTGCGTGGTCATGGAAGAAGATTAATTGTTCTATGACGGGCGATGCGCTGTCTTGTAGTGTAAGGGTTAATCATGTTGCCATTAATTTCTAATGAAAGTTTAATACTTTATTTATGGAGCTTAAATCCAATGCACTTATCTGCCACGTTAGAGGCTGTATTAGTTAGTTAGGGAGATGGATGGTAGTTCTGAGTAGCTGTGCTCTGCTGGGGGGAAATTTTGTAATCATTCTACTGAATTTCTTGTGTGTGTAGGGAATAGAATTGGTCGGTTTGATGTAATTCTTTCTCATATGATGAATAAAAATATTATTACTCTTACGAATGAAATTGTTGATCCTATTGATGAAATAATATTTCATGTAGTGTATGCATCTGGATAGTCTGAGTATCGTCGTGGTATGCCAGCTAGCCCTAGGAAATGTTGAGGGAAGAATGTTAGGTTTACTCCTACAAATATAACGGCGAATTGGGCCTTTAATCATTTAGGGTTTATTGTAAGTCCAGTGAATAGTGGGAATCATTGGACAAACCCTCCTATAATTGCAAACACTGCACCCATTGATAGTACATAGTGAAAGTGTGCTACTACATAGTAAGTGTCGTGTAGTACGATGTCGATTGATGAGTTTGCTAGTACTACTCCTGTAAGGCCTCCTATTGTGAATAGGAATACAAATCCTAGTGCTCATAAACATGCTGCTCTATATGTTATTCGGGTTCCATATAGTGTTGCAAGTCATCTAAAAATTTTAATCCCCGTTGGTACTGCAATAATTATTGTCGCTGAGGTAAAGTATGCTCGTGTATCAACATCTATTCCTACAGTGAACATATGGTGAGCTCATACTACGAACCCTAGCAATCCAATTGCTAATATAGCGAAGATTATTCCCAAGTTTCCGAATGCTTCCTTTTTCCCTCTTTCGTGACAAATGATGTGGGAGATTATACCAAATCCTGGTAGAATGAGAATGTAAACTTCTGGGTGTCCGAAGAATCAGAATAAATGTTGGTACAAGATTGGGTCACCTCCTCCTGCGGGGTCGAAAAATGATGTATTTAGATTACGATCTGTTAATAACATTGTAATTGCTCCTGCTAGCACTGGTAGGGAAAGAAGTAGTAGTAGGGCGGTAATAGCAATTGATCATACAAATAAAGGAATTCGTTCAGGTTTTATACTCTTTGGCTTTATGTTAATAGTTGTTGTAATGAAGTTTACTGCTCCTAAGATTGATGAAACTCCTGCTAAGTGTAATGAGAAGATTGCTAGGTCTACAGATGCTCCGGCGTGAGCAATTCCGCTTGCAAGAGGTGGGTAAACAGTTCAACCTGTTCCCGCACCACTTTCTACCATGCTACTAGTAAGTAGTAGTGTTAGGGACGGAGGAAGTAGTCAGAATCTTATGTTATTTATTCGTGGGAATGCTATATCTGGTGCTCCTAGTATTAGAGGTACTAACCAGTTTCCGAAGCCACCAATTATGATCGGTATAACTATAAAGAAAATTATGACAAAGGCATGGGCTGTAACGATGACGTTGTAGATTTGATCATCTCCAATTAGAGACCCTGGCTGCCCTAGCTCTGTTCGAATAAGCATTCTTAGGGAAGTTCCAACTATTCCTGATCAAGCTCCAAATACAAAATATAAGGTTCCAATATCTTTGTGATTAGTTGAGAAGAATCATCGGGTGAAAATTAGTGGGGTGGCTGAGATCAATAAGTAGGCGATAGGCTGTAAATCTATTTAGGGGCATTTACGTTGCTCTTCCACTATAAATTCTTTATGGAAAGCCTTGTATTCATTTTGTGATTACAGAATGCAATTCTGTAGGGGTGAGTTAAAGACTTACCAAGGCCTAAAGGAAGCCCTTTATTTATAGCTTTGAAGGTTATTAGTTTGCTTTTAACTTAAGGCCTTCGTTTAATTAATGTTAGTGATGATTGTACAGATTACTATCCCTGTTAGGGAGACTGATGATAGAATTACTGCTGTTACGTTTTTTGTTGTTTCGTTTTTGTGGAATTTTAAATTTCACTTTGGTTCTGTATTCAAAATTAAAAATCTCGAGTAGGAGATTTTTAGGTAGTAGTATAAGGTAATTAATGAAGTTACTACTACAATTGTTGCTAATGGGGCTAAATTATTTGTAATTATGGCTTGAATAACAATTCACTTAGGTAGGAACCCAAGGAATGGCGGCAGTCCTCCTAAGGAGAGTAATGATGTGAACATTATGAATTTTATTAGTGTGGCTTCCTTGTTTGTTAATATGGTTTGGTTGATGAAAGATGTTCCGGATAGTTTGATGGCTGATACAACTGTTAGAGCTAGTGTTGAATAGATTGTGAAGTATATTATTCATAGGCTTTCACTTGTAGTTAGTGCAATTAATATCCATCCAGTATGATTAATGGATGAATATGTTAAGATCTTTCGTATTGAGGTTTGGTTTAGTCCTCCAATTGATCCTACAATTGTTGATAATAGAATAATTCTTAATGTAAAGGCATTGATTTCAATCAGGTATGATATTAATATCAATGGAGCTGCTTTTTGCACTGTTATTAGTAATGCACAATTTTCTCATCTTAGTCCCTCTATTACTCCTGGGAATCATCAGTGGAGGGGGGCTGCTCCACTTTTTAACAGGAGGGGGGTACAAATGATTATGGGTGTATATGTGCTTCTTTCAAATGTGAATAAGTCTTCTGTCAGTGTTTTCATTACTACCATGAAGATTAATGTTGCTGAGGCTAGTACTTGTACAATAAAGTATTTTAGTGATGCTTCTGTATTGTACATATTTTTAACGTTAGATATCAGAGGGATAAATGATATCAGATTGATCTCCAGACCTATTCATGCTCCTAGTCATGAGTTGGAGGATACGGATACTAATACACCTCCTACTAAAGTGGTTAATAAAAGGATTTTAGTTGAGTTTCTGGGCATCAGAGAAGAGAGTTCTATACTCTATTTATGGGGTATGAGCCCATTAGCTTGTTTTAGCTTACTTTTCTATGGTGGGGTTTATTTTATATCTTGGTGTATGGTGCACGGTGGCTTTTGATGCTTGATGGTGATAGTTTGATTCTATTAGATGTAATGAAGGTAGATTGGTTTTGTGCTACATATTTTGCCCTATCACGGCAATCCTTTAATCAGGCTCCTCATT